AATCATTCTCTTTATGAGAAATGATCCGCTTGCCCCGAAATGACCTGGCTAAATAGGGAAATCCCAATGAATTGGGCCTTTCGATACAATCAAATAGATTGCCACAGGGGCGCCATATTCTAGGAGCCCAAACTATGTGATTTAATAAATCCTCCTCTATCTGTTGCGGGTCGACGGCTCCTTCTCCTCCTTCAAACTCCGATTCGTATTTTTCATATAGAAATCTATGATCAACGAGAGAAAAAGATTCATTTTGCATCATATCTAACGGATTCCTTGGTTCGGACCGAAGAAGCAAGGTCACTCGATTATTAGCAAACTGACTGCAATCTTTTTCTGTCCGTGAAGATCCCACCAGAGCGCCTTCCACTTCTAATAGGCCATGAACTAGATCAGAATCATTCTCAACGAATCCATAAGAAGTGATCCCATTTTTTTCATCGGGTTCGAGGGAAGACCAAAGATCTTGAGCGACCGATCCGGCGGAACAACTCAAAAGATAAAGAAGTATCGTTAATTTCTTCATGCTCGTTCCAAGTTCGAAGTACCATTTGTACAAATAAGAATCCCTTTTCTTACATGATTTCTTCTTCATATAGATAGATATAGGATCTATGGAGCAATTACTTAGAAGTACATTTTGTGCAACAGCCCTTCCTATTTGATAGAAAAATATACCATGATCCTGAACCGATCTTACCTGGGATCGCAAATCCCAAGTTTGTCTATGAAGAGCTGATCTAATTGTATTAGTTTCTATAATGGATTTCTTCTGTGTAATACTAATGGATAGGGACTCATTGATAAGTGCTACAAGATCTCGTACATTGGAACCCACGGTTATGGACCCGAATCCGTTAGTATGGAGCATTTTCTTTTCCAAGTGAAATCCTCTAGTATATGAAAGAATGAAAAAGTGCTTTCGTTGTTGTGGAATAAGAAGCCTTCGTATCTTAATGCATGTATTTAATTTATTCGGAGCTAGTAAAGCGGGATCCACTTTTTGGGGAATATGAGTCGAAGCAATAACAAGAATATTTCTAGTGGAACATCTTTCACAATCCCTGGAGAGATAGTTCACTAATAGACCGAGGGAGAGATAATTCGACTCATTCACATACAGATCATGAATGTTTGGAATCCATATTATGCAAGGAGACATTGCTTTTGCTAATTCGAATTGAGGGGTGATATCAAATCGGTCTATTTTCGGCGTCATATACATAGTTAGCAGCTCTGTATCAAGGTCATCATTAATATGGGTATCGTCACTATCATCAATATCGATATCGTCACTATCATCAATATCGATATCATCAATAAAACCTTTAGGCTTGTCATCCAGGAACTTGTTCGGAAATACCGTAATGGAAGGAACGTAGGAGTTTGTCGCTAGGTATTTGACCAAATAGGATCGCCCAGTTTCTATAGAACCTATCACTAAAATACCCCTAGAAAGGGATAGGGATAAGCGTAGCGAAAAGGGTTTTCCCTGAGATGGGAAATGAAAACTAGTAGCCCCGCACGAGGTTTGTGAATAAGCGATTGTCTGATAATGAGCAAGGAATATCCGTCTTTCCGCTAAACAGGATCTATTGAACTCATAATTCATTAGATACTTTTGATGAATGTCAACTAAGTATCGTAAGTAAATTGATCCTGGTTGTTCAATCATTTGATAACCAGAGTCATTCTTTGATAAATGATCACTATGAGTCAGACTCCATAGAATTTTCTCAATTCTTTTTTCTGTCGTTAGGGCGGAGAACTGAACCAAGAATTCTCTTTCTTCATCATCAATCGAATCACTGTTCGCGACCCAGGATTCTATTTTATCATCAATCCAATCACCGTTCACGTTTTTTCTTTTTCTTAGCAATGAATAGATCTCTTTACTTGTACGACTTAGATGTCTCGTATTTCTCGAAAAAGTGATTCGATTGATGGGATTTGGTACGATACTTAGGAGATCGAGGATATCGATGAGATTTCTATTCAAATATTTCTTCTTAGAATTAGAACTAGAACGTATTGATTTGACCCCATAAGCGGGACCACCGCCTAATAGCATGTTGCCGCCAGAAGCAGAACCCCGTATTTCTTCCAGAGAATCCCCTAATTGTTCCAGAGCAACTAGAAAGAGATTCTTTAACCAGAAAGAATTAAGTTCAGATGTAGGATACCTATCCAGAAGTTTTCGCAACTCAATCATGTATGATGGAATCATCAAAGATTTGATCTTTTCTAACTCTATCTGTAACTCACTAGAGACTCGGGAAACAAAGAGAAGATGTATACGAACGAAATATCCAGCAACAAGAAGAAAGAAAAGCATTGAATAAAGGAACTCCCGAGCATTTGTTGATCTCAGATGTGTCCATATCAATGGAACGGGTGACTCGTTATTTCGATGAATCCTTTCTTCGGACGGAAAAAGATTCTGTAAACCCTTACTCGAAATCTCACTTATCAGAGTCCATTGTGAAAGAATCGCCCACAATTTTTTCTGAGAAATTGGCCGTGATATACCTGATCCATGCATAATATCATGAAAAATGGATACAAATTTTTGACTGCTACTTAGTATCGGCAATGAGTTTGAAAAAGTATCTAAAAGGGCGAAATTTAGATATTTGCACCCTGTCGAAGTAAGGAACCATGGCATATATGTTTGGAACAGATTCCATTTTGAGAGATTTGAAAAAGCACTATCTCGTTGAAAGGTTCTATACATCTGCCATTTCTCAACGCATTTCTTTAGACAAAGACTCCGTTTTTTCCTCTTTCCGGATGGTAAATCTTTCTCAGAACATGGAGTGGGAATCAAACCCATGCTTGAATTGAAACTGAGATACTGATGCAAGTTCTTCCCTTCTGAATCAGATAGATTCATATCTGAAAAAGGCTGACAATAAGTTTTTTCCAAATTGACTATTTGTTCAGGTGTTGCGGAAATGTCTGCGATCGAGTAAATAGCTCTACGAACGAATGAATCGAATCTAATTGGAAAATGGAAAGATTTGTACAAGTTATACGTTTCGTCACCACTTTGTGGAAAATCCTTAGGTATGAATATGTCAGATACCTGTAACTCGATTGGTGAAATAGTCTTTCTCTCCAAAAAAATATGTTTTTTTTTACCGACGCACAAAGAAAATATTTTGTTGCGAATGAACAAGATATTCAGGAATTGGCCATATGTGAGATCATAATTATTGATACGGGTCTTTTCCACATAAAAAGGGAATCTTTTGTTACAGTAGAACCAGAAGTGACGTGGATTATTCAAGAATCGAAGTCGATTTTCTTTATAAAAAGAAGATATCAATGAACTTCTATGAAATGGTTTCACGGGATTCAGCCAATTGTCTCGATCGTGAGATATCATTGAGAAATAGGAATCCGCGTTATCAAAGGATTTCCTGCGATTATTTCTAGTATGGAATGCGTCCATCATCCACTTTGGTATCTTATTGAACGAAAATGGTAATATTGTTCCTCCATGGATCAAGAATTTCGGTCTTTGGGAAGTATCATGATCATCCAATAAGAAGGGTTTCAATTTATGCAAATGAACGATTTGAACACCTATTGATTCTAATAACGGATTGCGGAGTTGATCATTCGGGCCTTTCAATTCATAGATATGGATCTCGGACCTATGAATAGGGATATTCCCGATACTCACAAAGAAAAAAGGAACTGACTTGGACAAAAAGAGAAGTGACTTGGACAAAAAGAAACGAAGTGACTTAGACAAATCTTCTTTGTCGATAGCCTCGGACCAATCAATCGAATATTGATTAATACGTAATCGATCAAACACTACTTGAAAACGGTTCTTCTGCTCAGAAACGAAATGTTCCAAAAGTTCCTGGAAATTATTGCTCCTATTGGACCATTTGTATCTATATGCATCAGGATCCCGATTCATGGATCTCTCGGTTCGAGAAATAAGAGGATCAAACCATTTCTTCTGACTCTTTTTCAAATTCGATAAATGTTGGTTGATCGTATATTTCATTATAGTTATATAATTCAGAGTATCATTTCCTATTTGATCCCTTTGAATTCCGTATTGGAAACTGCGATCGGATCTATTCATTAAAAAGAATCGATTCGATACATTTCTTATGTACCCACAGGTGCTATATTGGATTTGAATCAGATTTCGGATCAATCCATATTGATTGACTCCCTCCATTATGTTGTTGCTAGCAAATAGCACTATTTTTCGTTTTGGATCTTCCAAATCATTCCCGCAGTGGATCCGTACCGATTTTTTTCTGATCCTTCGATAAAAAGATTCATTCTCTTCATAAAAAAGAGGGGGTAGAACCAATAAGGATTTCTTTTTCGATTCATCTCTGGACCCATTCAAGAATTTTTTTTGATCCAATCCGTCAATAGAAAAGGTGAATCCCCTATGATACACCAGATCCGGCTCGGTTATTGATAGAGTGAATAGATCTGCCATTTCTTGAAATCTCTCTTCTGATTCCAAATTGTGGCGTAACATGTATCCCCCTTTGTTCCGGTCATGGAATAGATGAAATAAACCCAAAAATGGATTTTTGTTCAAGAATGAAATCTTATTGGAACTGTCTATATCTTGTGGTTCATCCTTCGGAACCATATCACATCCCGGATCTGATGAAATAGGATGAATTGAGACGGTATTTTGTAAATACGTAATTATCTTGAATATATCAACCATTTCTTTATTTTCCGATCGCCTGAAAAGGACAAAAGAAACATCTTGTTTTTTCTTCACAAATTTCTGATCTCTAGTGGACCCCTCAGTAGGATTCGAACCCAGATGAAGTTCTGACCATTTGTCAGAGAAAAAAGAACGAATTGATCTTGTAGGATTCCCAAGAAATTCTGAAGATGCTTTCAATTGGCTAGAATCCATTACTTGAACGAAAATGGATCTTGTGGAATCATATTGAATATTTGACGATATATTCCGTACCTTGCTAAAAAAAGGATCCTTGTTTACCAACCACACATTGTCTAACCAAATCAAATTATCTCTCGATACGTTCCTCAAAAAATCCGATTCGTGCTGATTCTTGCCCCAGCTAACGAAGAGATCTTGGCGGAATTGCCACATATGAAATTGAGCACAATTTTGCAAAGAAATACCCCACTTGTTTCTCGAGAAGAGATGGGAAACATGCTCAATATCATTTGATTGAAGAGTTGCCTCTGCTCCTTGTTGTTTGAAGAAACCCTCCCCTTCGATTGGTCTTTTTTCACGAAAACCAGGCATGAGATAACAAATCAAGTGTTTCCCTAAGATTTCAAATAGCTGTCCCGAATTCAAGTTGATTATGTTTCGCTTCTTCCTCGGAGAAAGACGATCAAACAATTCCCAATCATGGTCCTTGCAGATCGGATCATCCGTATAGGATAAAAAAAGAAACTCCATATATTTGCTATCTTTCTCTTTGAATGAGATCTCAATTCCAGCTACGGTTTCGTTGGATATTTTACAACAGGAATCCCTCTTTTTTCCGATCCGGTTCCTCCACCACCGCGAACCCCGGTTAGATTCAGGCATGATACACTTTTGATTTTTTTTATTTATTGGGAGAACCCAAGTACTCTCTTGCGGATCCATGAAACAACTCTCAGAAATCTTTTTCCCTTTTGGAAGATACAGGAGCGAAACAATCAACCTATTGATATTGGAAGACCAAAAAGATTCTTCCAATGTCTCATTTCTGGGTCCAATGGAATTCATAGGTATAGGAAGAAGCCCCATCAAATAGAGATTTTTTCTTTCGACCATCTTTCGATTATTAATACGAGATATAAGGACCGCTACTATAAGCAGTACTAGACCTTTGATCGTGAAATATCGATTGCTTGTTGAACCCTGTGAATCGGGTGAAAGTAGGATACTCCAAATTCGGGGGTCAAAGAGTTTCATAAAACGTTCTTGGTGGAAAAAAATGTGAGTGAAAGATCCCACGGAATCGAATTTTCTCCATGAATCTAAGAAATAGTGAGAATTCTTGATCTCTCTCAATATCTCTCTCAATTCCAAGATCCAGGATTTGAATTGATGTCGTTTCATTGATTCCTCCTAAAGATTTCATTTCAATTGGAATTTGGTTATTCACGATGTACGATGATCCCTGTTAAGCATCCATGGCTGAATGGTTAAAGCGCCCAACTCATAATTGGCAAATTCGTAGGTTCAATTCCTGCTGGATGCACACCAATGGGAACGTTCAATAAGTCTATTGGAATTGGCTCTGTATCAATAGAATCTCATCATCCATACATAACGAATTGGTATGGTATATTCATACATAACATATGAACAATAAGAACTAGAATTCTTATCGATACTGGAACTCATAGGGAAGAAAATGGATTTATGGATGGAATCAAATATGCAGTATTTACAGAAAAAAGTATTCGGTTATTGGAGAACAATCAATATACTTCTAATGTCGAATCAGGATCAACTAGGACAGAAATAAAGCATTGGGTTGAACTCTTCTTTGGTGTCAAGGTAATAGCTATGAATAGTCATCGACTCCCTGGAAAGGGTAGAAGAATGGGACCTATTATGGGACATACAATGCATTACAAACGTATGATCATTACGCTTCAACCGGGTTATTCTATTCCACCTCTTATAGAGAAAAGAACTTAAAGCTAAATACTTAATAACATTAACATGGCGATACATTTATACAAAACTTCTACCCCGAGCACACGCAACGGAGCCGTAGACAGTCAAGTGAAATCCAATCCACGAAATAATTTGATCTATGGACAGCATCATTGTGGTAAAGGTCGTAATGCCAGAGGAATCATTACCGCAGGGCATAGAGGGGGAGGTCATAAGCGTCTATACCGTAAAATCGATTTTCGACGGAATGAAAAAGACATATCTGGTAGAATCGTAACCATAGAATACGACCCTAATCGAAATGCATACATTTGTCTCATACACTATGGGGATGGTGAGAAGAGATATATTTTACATCCCAGAGGGGCTATAATTGGAGATACCATTGTTTCTGGTACAGAAGTTCCTATATCAATGGGAAATGCCCTACCTTTGAGTGCGGTTTGAACTATGGATTTACGTAATTGGAAGTAACCAATTAGGTTTACGACGAAACCTAGAAATCGATCACTGATCCAATTTGAGTACCTTTACGGGATAGACCTCAACAGAAAACTGTTGAGTAACGGCAGCAAGTGATTGAGTTCAGTAGTTCTTCATAGAAAATTATTGACTCTAGAGATATGGTAATATGGAGAAGACCTAATTGTTTGAAGCACGGACAGAACCGGAAGCGCCCCTTGTTTCAAAGAGAGGAAGACGGGTTATTCACATTTAATTTGATGGTCAGAGGCGAATTGAAAGCTAAGCTGTGGTAATTATAAGGATCCCCCGGGGAAAAATCGAGATGTCTCCTACGTTACCCGTAATATGTGGAAGTATCGACGTAATTTCATAGAGTCATTCGGTCTGAATGCTACATGAAGAACATAAGCCAGATGACGGAACAGGGAGACCTAGGATGTGGAAGATCATAACATGAGCGATTCGGCAGATTTGGATTCCTATATATCCACTCATATGGTACTTCATCATACGATTCATATAAGATCCATCTGTCTAGATATCATCATATACATCTAGAAAGCCGTATGCTTTGGAAGAAGCTTGTACAGTTTGGGAAGGGGTTTTTATTGATAAAAAAGAAGAATCTACTTCAACCGATATGCCCTTAGGCACGGCCATACATAACATAGAAATCACACTTGGAAAGGGGGGACAATTAGCTAGAGCGGCAGGTGCTGTAGCGAAACTGGTTGCAAAAGAGGGTAAATCGGCCACATTAAGATTACCATCTGGGGAGGTCCGTTTGATATCCAAAAACTGCTTAGCAACAGTCGGACAAGTGGGTAATGTTGGGGTGAACCAAAAAAATTTGGGTAGAGCCGGATCTAAGCGTTGGCTAGGTAAGCGTCCTATAGTAAGAGGAGTAGTTATGAACCCTGTAGACCATCCCCATGGGGGCGGTGAGGGGAGAGCCCCAATTGGTAGAAAAAAACCCATGACCCCTTGGGGTTATCCTACACTTGGAAGAAGAAGTAGGAAAAGAAAAAAATATAGTGATAGTTTTATTCTTCGTCGTCGTAAATAGGAATATTTCCCATTTTCGAATTGGGCGAACGACGGGAATTGAACCCGCGCATGTTTGTTTGGTATTGTGATGCTTTTACAAAAACTAAAAAGGAGTTCTCAGTTATGACACGTTCACTAAAAAAAAATCCCTTTGTTGCTAATCATTTATTGGCAAAAATTGAAAAACTCAATATGAAAGAGGAAAAAGAAATAATAGTAACTTGGTCTAGAGCATCTACCATTATACCCACAATGATTGGCCATACAATCGCTATTCATAATGGAAAAGAGCATTTACCCATTTATATAACGGATCGTATGGTGGGTCATAAGTTGGGAGAATTCGCACCTACTCGAACTTTTGGTAAACATGCGAAAAATGATAATAGATCTCGTCGTTAATTTTTTAATTTATTTATTAAACTTCTTTTTTTCCCATTTAATGTTATATATGAACAAAATATATATATATAAATAAATATAAAATAAATAAATAATAAATATAAAAAAATAAATAAATAATAAATATAAAAAAATAACAATAACTATAAAAAAAAAACTCTAAATATAAATAATATATTAAAATGAAAGAAATAATATAGTAAAAGTAATATAATGATATATATATATAGATTTTAGATAGATATAGATTTGAGATTTAAGTAAAAATAGAATAATTAATTGCTCATCATTCATTGGTGGGGGGTAACCTTATGATAAAGAAGACCTGGAAGAGATCGCGTACAGAAGTCAAAGTTTTAGCTCAACATATATATATGTCTGTTTTCAAAGCCCGAAGAGTAATTGATCAAATTCGCGGACGTTCCTATGAAGAAACACTTATGATACTTGAACTTATGCCTTATCGAGCATCTTATCCCATTTTAAAATTGGTTTATTCCGCGGCAGCAAATGCTAGTCACAATATGGGTTTGAACGAAGCGGATTTATTTATTAGTAAAGCCGAAGTCAATGGGGGTGTTATTGTAAAAAAGTTAAAACCGCGAGCTCGAGGGCGTAGTTATGCAATAAAAAAAACCACCTGTCATATAACAATTGTATTGAAAGATAAATCTAAATAATTTTTATATGAATCTAAGATCTAGATTCATATAAAAAAAATAACATATGGATCGAATATAATAGAAAAATATGGGACAAAAAATAAATCCACTTGGTTTCAGACTTGGTACAACCCAAAGCCATCATTCCTTTTGGTTCGCACAACCCAAAAGTTTTTCTGCGGATCTACAGGAAGATGCAAAAATACGAGATTGTATCAAGAATTATGTAAAAAAAAATATGAGAATATCCTCTGGTTTCGAAGGAATTGCACGTATAGGAATTCAAAAAAGGGTTGATTTGATTCAAGTCACAATTCATATTGGATTCCCTAATTTACTAATGGAGGGTCGAACGCGAGGGATTGAAGAATTACAAATGAATGTACAAAAAGAGTTAAATTCTGTAACTCGGAGACTCAACATTGCTATCACAAGAGTGGAAAAACCCTATGGACAACCTAATATTCTTGCAGAATATATAGCTTTACAACTAAAAAATAGAGTTTCTTTTCGAAAAGCAATGAAAAAAGCTATTGAATTAACTGAGCAAACGGATACAAAAGGAATTCAAATACAAATTGCAGGCCGTATCGACGGAAAAGAAATTGCACGTGTGGAGTGGATTAGAGAGGGCAGAGTTCCCCTACAAACTATTCGCGCTAAAATTGATTATTGTTCCTATACAGTTCGAACTATATATGGAGTCTTAGGCATAAAAATTTGGATATTTGTAGACGAAGAATAGTAGGGACCCTTTTTTTTGTCTTGCTATTCCATCCTGTGATAGAACAAAAAATGCAAATCTTTTTCTTTTCGTTCAATCAAAAACACACAATAAATACTAATTTTATTTCTATAAGGTTGAATAAAAATTCGATTGATCATTTGATTTGGTAGAATTGCTATGCTTAGTGTGTGACTCGTTGGTTTTTTCTTTAGAACTGGGATTAAAAAAAATAAAAAAAAAAAATAACCCCTACACTATAGAACTATGGACTAATAACTAACTTATAGCTTCGTATTGTCGGGATCCCGCAAAGCAGTCACTATATGATGTAGTGATCATGTAGTTGTAGCAACTGCAATTTTATTTTATAAAAAATAGGATTACAATAAATCCAATTAAATGAGGAAGGCTTATGAAGTAAAAATAAAAGGGGTGCGGATAAATGGGAGGATGATAGAAAGAAGGAAGGAAAATATCAATGATATAATGGAATATGATTCCAATATGTATGGTCTATGAATCATCTCATAAAAAGCAATGTAATAAAGCATCAATACTGTGATATAAAAACAAAGTAAAGAGCCCGAGTTAATAGAAACTGAGGAGATTGACTCAGAAACTAATTTAGTTGGTAGCTCCATTGCGGAGTTCAGGCCTAATCATTAACGGAGAAGCTATAGGAACGACGGAACCCATGACTGTATAAGATTCCATTGAAAGCGGATCTTAATCATTCATTGGGAGGGATGGCGGAACGAACCAGGAACCTTTTTATTTTTTGGAACGGTCATAACATGGGTTGACCCTTACAAATGAAGAAGCAGAAAAGAGTCCATATTCGCCCGCGAACTCTTCTTTATTTACTTATTAAATTACCCTATTTTGCGTAGGTAAAAAAAAAATAAATATATGGCTAACTGGAGTCTAACAATTTATTAGAATATTTATATATATGTAAAAATACAAGAAATCCCATGATTTTATTTAACATTATTTCAAAATTCATATTATATTGAAAATACATGTGTATCCATAATAGTAATATTATTGACTTATTTTATTCGTGAGGAGCTGGATGAGAAGAAATTCTCATGTCCAGTTCTGCAGTAGAGATGGAATTAAGAAACAACCATCAACTATAACCCAAAAAGAACCAGATTCCGTAAACAACATAGGGGAAGAATGAAAGGAATATCTTCTCGAGGCAATCGTATTTGTTTCGGAAGATATGCTCTTCAGGCACTTGAACCCGCTTGGGTTACAGCTAGACAAATAGAAGCTGGACGAAGAGCAATGACACGATACGCGCGTCGTGGTGGAAAAATATGGATACGTATATTTCCCGACAAACCCGTTACACTAAGACCCGCAGAAACACGTATGGGTTCAGGTAAGGGGTCTCCCGAATATTGGGTATCCGTTGTTAAACCCGGTCGAATACTTTATGAAATGAGCGGGGTATCAGAAACTATAGCTAGAGCAGCTATTGAAATAGCTGCGTCTAAAATGCCTATACGAACTCAATTTCTTATTGCACGGTAAGGATGTATAACTAAAGAGATATTTGGTATGAAACGATAAGAGGGATTTCCTTATTTTTTTCTAGACACATAATATTTCTTTTTTTCCTTCACTCTTTACACTGAAAGAGCAGAAAAAATAATGATATGATTCAACCGCAAACCCTTTTGAATGTCGCGGATAATAGCGGGGCTCGAGAATTAATGTGTATTCGGATCTTAGGAGCTAGTAATCGCCAATATGCTCATATTGGTGACGTTATTGTTGCTGTAATTAAGGAGGCTGTGCCCAATATGCCTCTAGAAAGATCAGAAATAATTAGAGCCGTAATTGTACGTACACGTAAAGAACTCAAACGTGACAACGGTATTATAATACGATATGATGACAATGCAGCAGTTATTATTGATCAAGAAGGAAATCCAAAAGGAACTCGAGTTTTTGGTGCAATTGCTCGAGAATTGAGACAGTTGAATTTCACTAAAATAGTCTCATTAGCCCCTGAAGTCTTATAATAAAATTATAAAATTATGATAGAGTATCTGAAATGGACCGATCTGAAATAGATCAATCCTTTAGTGGATTGTGTCTCAAGTATATATTTTTAATATTAATTATTGATAAAAAATATGTTGATTATATCAAAATGAGAGGACAACAATAATTCTAGTTCATCATGAGTAGAGACACTATTGCTGATATAATAACTTCGATAAGAAATGCTGACATGGATAAAAAGGAAACCGTTCGAATAACATCTACTAAGATGACTGAAAACATTGTTAAAATACTTCTAAAAGAGGGTTTTATTGAAAACGTTAGAAAACATCGGGAACATAACAAACATTTCTTGGTTTCAACCCTCCCACATAAAAGGGCTGGGAAAGGGATACATAAAACTATTTTAAAACGCATCAGCCGACCCGGTCTACGAATATATTGTAACTATCCACGAATTCCTAAAATTTTAGGTGGAATGGGGATTGCTATTCTTTCCACTTCTAGAGGTATAATGACAGATCGAGAAGCCCGACTACAAAAAATTGGGGGAGAACCCTTGTGTTATATATTGTAATCTTTTATCCTAATTTGGTCTCTAATTTCGTATCCATGAAAAAGAGAAGAAAAATGGGTTATATGACTACTATTCCATTAGTGGATACTTCAAAAAGAGGACACCCGAAATGAAAGAACAAAAATTGATTCATGAGGGTTTAATTACGGAATCGCTTCCCAATGGCATGTTCCGAGTTCGTTTAGATAACGAGGATATAATTCTAGGTTATGTTTCAGGTAAGATCCGACGCAGTCTTATACGAATACTGCCAGGGGATAGAGTCAAAATCGAAGTAAGTCGTTATGATTCAACCAAAGGACGTATAATTTATAGACTTCGCAACAAAGATTCAAACGATTAAGTATTTTTTCTAACATTTGCCCCATGAGGAGACAATTCGAAGTTCAAAAATTAAATAGATTTTTTTCTTTCAAGGAATAGATTAAGAATTTTAAAGTGGAGAATCAGAAATATGAAAATAAGGGCTTCCGTTCGTAAAATTTGTGAAAAATGTCGACTGATTCGTAGGCGTGGACGAATTATAGTGATTTGTTCCAATCCGAAACATAAACAAAGACAAGGATAATCTTTCTTAAGAGGAACTTTCGAAACAAAGGACCCATAAAAAAAAAGGGTCAAAACATGAAATGGATATCTCCGTATATTTCTTACTCATATTTATGAGATGATAAAATATGACAAAACCTATACAAAAAATCGGTTCACGTAGGAATGGGCGTGTTGGTTTACGTAAAAATGGACGTAGAATACCAAAAGGAGTTATTCATGTTCAAGCGAGTTTTAACAATACTATTGTAACTGTTACAGATGTACGGGGTCGGGTAGTTTCTTGGTCCTCGGCGGGTACTTCGGGATTCAAAGGCACAAGAAGAGGGACACCCTTTGCTGCCCAAGCAGCCGCCACAAATGCTATTCGTACCGTACTTGACCAGGGTATGCAACGAGCAGAAGTCATGATAAAGGGTCCTGGTCTCGGAAGAGATGCAGCGCTACGAGCCATTCGCAGAAGTGGTATACTATTAAGTTTCGTACGTGATGTAACCCCTATGCCACATAATGGATGTAGACCCCCTAAAAAAAGGCGTGTATAAAAAGAAAAATGAAACGGATTTCAAGAGAAATAAATGATTCACCAATTAATTTAAAAATAAAATATTAGTATGGTTCGAGAGGAAATAGCAGGATCCAATCGAACACTACAGTGGAAGTGTGTTGAATCAAGAATAGACAGTAAACGTCTTTATTATGGACGTTTCATTCTGTCCCCACTTAAGAAAGGTCAAGCAGATACCATAGGAATTGCCATGCGAAGAGTTTTGCTTGGAGAAATGGAAGGGACGTGTATTACAAGTGCAAAATTTGAAAAGGTACCACATGAATATTCGACGATAGTGGGTATTGAAGAATCCGTACATGAAATTTTAATGAATTTGAAAGAAATAGTATTGAGAAGTAATCTGTATGGGGTTCGAGACGCATCCATTTGCGTCAAAGGACCAAAATGCATAACTGCTCAAGATATCATCTCACCGCCTTCTGTAGAAATAATTGACACTACACAGCATATAGCTAATCTGATGGAACCTGTTGATTTATGTATTGGATTACAAATCAAAAGAGATCGTGGATATCGTATAAAATCCACAAATAACTCTCAAGATGGAAGTTATCCTATAGATGCTGTATCTATGCCTGTTCGAAATGTGAATCATAGTATTTATTCTTATGGGAATGGGAATGAAAAACAAGAGATCCTTTTTCTCGAAATATGGACAAATGGAAGTTTAACTCCAAAAGAAGCACTTCACGAGGCTTCTCGTAATTTGATTGATTTATTTATTCCTTTTCTACACGCGGAGGAGGAAAACTTTCATTTACAAGAAAATAAAAACAAATTTACTTTACCCCTTTTTACTTTTCATAATGAATTATCTAATCTAAAGAAAAACAAAAAAGGAACTGCATTGAAATATATTTTTATTGACCAATCAGAATTGTCTTCCAGGACCTATAATTGTCTCAAAAGGTCCAATATACATACATTATTGGACCTTTTGAGTAACAGTCAAGAGGATCTTAGGAGAATTGCATATTTTCGCACGGAAGATGTAAACCAGATATTGAGCATTCTACAGAAGCGTTTCGCAATTGATTTACCTAAGAATAAGTTTTCATTTTAAATCCATTGCAATTACTTCATCTTTTTTTTTATTTTCATATTTTCAGCGCAACCCATATAATATATTATGGATTTGCAGAATTAATTGATAATAAAATCCAAAATTAAATGTATCTAGGGAAAATTCACTTTGAAGGAATTATTCCCTAGATACCTACTCTGTATCAGGGTTAAGTCAATTTAAAAAAGACCTAAAGTCAGAGATTTATCAATAGGTAATGTTGCTCCAATGCCTAACCAAAGTGCTACTGCGGTACCGATTAAAAAGACTGTTGTAGCTACAGGACGGCGGAATGGGTTTTGGAATTTATTGACATTCTCCAAAAAGGGTACTGTCAACAATCCTAGTGGTACTGAAGCCATTAAAAGAACACCTAATAACTTATTTGGTACTGTGCGAAGTATTTGAAATACAGGAAAGAAGTACCATTCAGGTAATATTTCCAAAGGAGTTGCAAATGGATCCGCCGGTTCGCCAATCATGGAGGGCTCTAAAACTGCTAAACCCACGTTACATGCTATAGTACCTAGAATTACTACTGGAAAAATATATAAAAGATCATTGGGCCATGCGGGTTCCCCATAATAATTATGTCCCATCCCTTTAGCCAATTTAGCTCTTAATACAGGATCATTCAAATCAGGTTTCTTTGTTATTGGGATAGGTGAATTCTTACGGATCCATCCCCCGAAGGAACCGGACATGATAATTTTTCATCATCCGGCTCGAGCAAAAATCAAAGGAATGGCAAAAAAGGATCCCTATAAAAATGGATTTCGTCCATATCCACACATATATAATGTAAGAAAAGATTTCTCGAATTCGATTTTATAGAGTTGTAACTATTCATTCTAAATTCTGTTCTTAAATGCTCAATATCCAAGTGGGCGTACAAACTTGATCATGATCAAGTGCTTTTTGGATTGTCTCATGATTTGTAATTGATGTCGATCCATATAATATCTTATCTCGAATCTTCTTACATACAAAGGATTTACTTGTTACTAAGAAAGTCTAGCCTCTGTTCTTCCTTAGATCTCCTATTTCACTCCGATAGTATTATAGATCTGGATCCATGCAAAGGAAATGAATGCATTTCCATACTATAAATAAGTGAAGTGTAATAAACATAATTTGGATCATGCGGAATCACTTATTCTACGGGATCTTACGGAGCCTGTTCATGGATGACATAGAGATCATAGAAAAAACTCTCCTTAAACGAACCAGCCTATCCTTGTATATGTAAGGAGCCTTACGTGTTGATTGGATGCGGAGACACATTTAGTTGTGATTTCCAATGTGACGGATAAAATTCTATATCCACATGGCCCAATCAATAGTTCAAGTCACACACTCCCATAATCCATTTTATCTTCGTAGAATCCACTTCAACTATGTTGTATCAAATCAAAAATAGAATACTTCAAGAGTTGAAGAGAAATATCCAAATAACATGTCTTATTCTTTTCAATAATCCACATTTGTAGCAATGAAATATGATTTTGCCTTTCCTAAACAATGTATGATCAATTAGAAATATCTATGATCCGTCTTTTTTATAAAGGATCCTTATAAAGGACCTGAAATACCTTGCTTACGTATCATTGGGAAATGCATTAACATAAATACGGAAGTAAGAAGAGGCAATACAAAAGTATGTAAACTATAAAAACGGGTTAAAGTGGATTGACCTACACTAGCACTTCCACGTAACAATTCTACCAAAGGTGATCCTATTACAGGAATAGCTTCAGGTACGCCTGTCACAATTTTTACTGCCCAATAACCGATTTGGTCCCGAGGTAAGGAATAACCCGTTACACCAAAAGATGCAGTCAATACACCCAGAACTACACCTGTAACCCAAGTTAATTCGCGAGGTTTTTTAAATCCACCTGTAAGATATACACGAAATACGTGCAAGATCATCATTAGAACCATCATACTTGCCGACCATCGATGAACGGATCGGATTAACCAACCAAAGTTTGCCTCAGTCATTATGTATTGAACAGAGGAAAACGCCTCTGTTACGGTTGGACGATAGTAAAAAGTCATAGCAAAACCTGTAGCTACTTGTACTAAAAAACAAGTGAGTGTGATTCCCCCTAGGCAATAAAATATGTTGACATGAGGAGGAACATATTTACTAGTTATATCATCTGCAATCGCCTGAATCTCTAGACGTTCTTCGAACCAATCATATACTTTATTGAGATAGGTAAAGATGACCCCCCCCCCCGAGAACCGTATATGAAAATTGCATCTCGTACGGCTCAAGCAGAAACATACAAATACTGGTTTTAACGGATATTTAATAGAAAATTGGGAACTTATTAGTTATAAACTGGATTCAATCTGTCCCAAAGATATGAAGAAATAAAAATCCGGAATCTTTTCTTTGTGATGCTAATGCCAATATCAAGTCAGCTCGTCTATAGTTTAGATTAGGCCTCTTGAGTCTTCTTTTCTCCTATTTTTTATATTTATTTGTTGTTTTTTTTTTTGCGTAAGTCAAATTAAGTATTGTTTTACTATTGATAGGAATTCTCTTGTTGAGACCCTATGAATCAATTGAAACTTCAGATTCATATTATAAAAACCACGATGATTTAGCCAAAAACTAAGCTTAAAGGTTCTATGAGTAAGAACCATTTGATCATTACTTATTCAATAACTAGTATAAATGTGATAACTCAACAAAATTCAAAAAAAAGTTGACCTTGAGTCAAAGCAAGCACATTATTTTAAAGAAAGAAAAAAGGTTCGATTTAGTAAAAGCCTTTCCTCTTTTTGAATTTTTTTGAATCCGGTTACGAGGTCTGAATAAATAGTAAGTATGAATCATAGTTCAAATATTTTTTTTCTTGATTTACTCTAGAAACCCCTTTCGTGTTCCGGATACTAGCATAAATAGAAATATCCGACGAGGTAGAATCATCTCTATCAAGATGACAGACCTATTCTCTGTACTATCAGTAGGATCAATTATAACAAGTCACACACTCATATTCCGGAAATACCGAAACAAAGGAATTCCACGGTCGAACTACCAGAACGGCCTAGAAATCTAAGTTCCAATCATTTTTTTTTTTATTTTTAATAGAACTTCATAAGTCTTAGAAACCTAATTTAATTCATTGAAATTCCATCCAATAAAACGGAAGAATTATAAATTTCCAAAATAATAGATAAGAATATTGCAAATAGAGCCATTGCGACTCCCATAAAGGGGGTAGTCCCCCATCCTGGTGCTACTTTACCATATTCCGAATTTAATGGTTTTAATAAATTACCTACAGTAGTTCGTCTTGGTCCAGACTTAGAACTACCCTCAACGGTTTGTGTAGCCATAAATCTTATTTCGTTGATTGAGATCTGTTGACTTTGTATACTATTTTGTTGTAGTTGTAAATAAATAATCTTATTATAGTTGTGGATCCATCGTGATCTTGAAATTATCTAATAATGGAAACAGCAACCCTAGTCGCCATCTTCATATCTGGTTTACTTGTAAGCTTTACTGGGTACGCCTTATATACTGCTTTTGGGCAACCCTCTCAACAATTAAGAGATCCATTCGAGGAACACGGGGACTAATTGATTGAAGTAATAGGCCTCCCAATATGGGAGGCTCATTACTTCAATTGAGATTGAGATAATAAAAAGTCATTTCACTTTTTAGTAGGAACCTTAGGTGGTTCTCGAAAAAATATAGCGAAAAAAATTATTCCTAAAGTAGAGACTAATAGAAATGTATAAACCAATGCTTCCATAAATTCGATCGTGGTTTACAATTATAGCTTCCACACCTATTCATTTTTGATGGGATTACCAGATAAAGAAATGGAAAACAGGCAAAGAAAAAATAGAGATTCCCAATTTATCCGGCACCTTACAACTTATGTAAGGTAAAAAACTAATAAAAAACAAAATATAGACCAGAGCCCTGTTGTATCAGACTGCCTGTCTTTTTGTAGTAGGATCCCCAAGTTTTTGGAATGTTCCAAATTCGACTTGAGCATCCAAATCAGGATCAATACCAGCAAAAACATCTCGGAACAAGGTTCTAGCACCATGCCAAATGTGCCCAAAAAAGAAGAGCAAAGCAAATATGGCATGCCCAAAAGTGAACCATCCCCTTGGACTGCTACGAAAAACGCCATCAGATTTCAAAGTAGCACGATCCAACTCAAAAATTTCACCTAATTGAGCGCGTCTAGCATATTTTTTGACAGTAGCGGGATCACTATAACTGACTCCATTAAGTTCGCCACCATAGAACTCAACAGTTACACCTACCTGTTCGACACTATACTTCGACTCCGCCCTTCTAAAGGGAACATCGGCTCTCACAATTCCGTCTCCATCTACCAAAACTACCGGAAATGTTTCAAAAAAAGTAGGCATACGACGTACAAAAAGCTCGTGTCCTTCTTTATCTCTAAAGATGGGATGCCCTAACCATCCAACAGCTATCCCATCTCCGTTGTCCATTGAGCCCGCTCTGAATAATCCCCCTTTTGCCGGGTTATTACCGATGTAATCATAAAAAGCCAATTTTTCAGGAATTTTCGACCAAGCTTCTGATAAACTAAGATTTTCGGCTAGCCCAGCGCCAACTCTTCGATATATTTCTTGCTGGAAATATCCCTGATCCCACTGATAACGAGTAGGACCAAATAATTCGATCGGGGTAGTTGCCGAACCATACCACATAGTTCCAGCAACAACGAAAGCTGCAAAAAAGACGGCGGCGATACTACTGGAAAGTACTGTTTCAATATTTCCCATACGTAATCCTTTGTATAAACGCTGAGGCGGACGAACACTAAGATGGAATAGGCCCGCTAATATGCCCAACGTTCCCGCTGCAATATGATGAGAAGCTATTCCTCCCGGAACAAAAGGATCAAAGCCTTCCGCACCCCACGCCGGGTTTACAGATTGCACTTTTCCAGTTAGTCCATAAGGATCCGATACCCATATTCCAGGACCATACAAGCCTGTTACATGAAATGCGCCAAAACCGAAGCAAGCCAACCCTGAGAGAAATAAATGAATTCCGAAGATTTTTGGTAAATCTAAAGAGGGTTTTCCTGTACGTTCATCAGAGAATATTTCTAGGTCCCAATACACCCAATGCCAGATAGCTGCCAAAAAGCACAAGCCAGAAAACACAATATGTGCCCCTGCCACACCTTCGTAACTCCAAATACCCGGATTCGTTATAGTCCCTCCTGTAATACTCCAACCACCCCATGAATTGGTTATTCCTAAACGAGTCATGAAGGGTATAACGAACATACCCTGTCTCCACATTGGATCAAGAACAGGGTCAGAAGGATCAAAAACCGCTAATTCGTATAGAGCCATTGAACCGGCCCAACCAGAAACTAAAGCCGTATGCATTATATGGACAGAAAGCAACCGACCGGGATCATTCAATACGACGGTATGAACACGATACCAAGGCAAACCCATGGAAATACCTCTTTATCAAAGATAAATAGACACTATGTAACTTTATCGCATTGCAAAAAACGAAACTTTATATACTAGAGTACCTAACTCTTTTCAGTAGATTATCTATGAGCAAGGTTAATATTTATTTCGTTCCATTCGAAAAAATGAAACAATTCCGTTCGTGGGAAAAAATGGAAGCAGATCTATTCTATACCCGATAAGTAGCAATACGCAATGGTGGGTTGGTTTCATTTTTTAAGAACAAGTATTTATGCACTTGTTACTCGTTCCAACGGAATACTCATAAGAATTTTTCTTTATTTATTCCGTCTTCCTTTTCTATATGATAGCATAAACAGAAATAAAAATTAGAAAAACACTAAACTCATTATTACGTTTCCGCATCAAAGTAAAGTACTTAAATTTTTTTTTTATTTAATGCCCATTGGTGTTCCAAAAGTACCTTTTCGGAGTCCTGGAGAGGAAGATGCAGTTTGGGTTGACGTATAGTGCGACTTGTCAGATATATTGGGTCATATGGGATTTACCCGTTCTCTCCCCCGATCGAGATATCTTATGTTTCGCCCGAGAAAAAATGGATTGAACCATCAAGAATTCGAAGCGCGAAGTACAATTAGATCAATTTATTTTGGGGATAAATAATTTAAATTCGAAAGATTTATGGTTGAATTATAACAACAAAGTATCCAGGCTTCGTTCAGAAAATACCAAATGGGTAATTATATATATATATATATATGATTACCGCTTGTATCATAATCATTTTTATACCATAAGAGTTATATAAAACTAGCAATCCATGGAGTAGCATGGTAAATCTATCTAAATATAATCGTTTAGTTTGGCAAAAGATATGAAACGTGTTACAAAAACAAAAAGAAGTGAGTGGTACTGATATTATTTGCCCTATATGTGCAAATATAATTCGGACAGATCTTTACCCGGAGTAGAACATGAACCTAAAAAAAGGAAGGGGCCCGTTCAGGAACAAGAAAATAACATCGGGATTTAAATCTCGATGAAATAATACATCAATGAAAGGTTAGTTCAATAAGTTCATGATTTTTTTCGAGGGAAGGGGGCAAAAGTGTTGAAAATTAGAAGAACAAGTCCCCTCATTAGAAAAAAACAGGTACAAAAAACGAAATAGGACTGGAATCGACACATTGATTATTTTTTTTTGAACCGTATGCGTCCAAAGGTGCATGTACGGTTTCTAAGGGATACAATTTTATCCTAATCAACCGACTTTATCGAGAAAGATTACTTTTTTTAGGACAAGAGGTTGATAGCGAGATCTCGAATCAACTTGTTGGTCTTATGGTATATCTTAGTATAGAGGATGATACTAAGGATCTTTATTTGTTTATAAACTCCCCCGGAGGTTGGGTAATACCCGGAATAGCCATTTATGATACTATGCAATTTGTCCCACCAGATGTACACACAATCTGCATGGGATTAGCCGCTTCAATGGGATCTTTCATTCTGGTCGGGGGGGAAATTACCAAACGTCTAGCATTCCCTCACGCTTGGCGCCAATGTGTTTTTTATTTGAGAAAAAGGACTATGCCTTCGCCATATCGATAAGTAATAATAGCATGGCACTTCAAATTCGATATGAACAAACCGAACCCTTTTTTTGTTTTTTAATAACACAAGATTATGTATCGAAATAGTAGTATGAAAAAAAGGTTATTTCCTATTTGGTCTTTGATATTATGTGTCAAAGAACCTTTTCAGTGTCACAAACCATTTTTCTTAAACACCAAAAGTATCTTTGCGATATTTATATTTTTTTCTGAAAAAAAAAGAGTAAGAAAATGAAAAAGATCATTTTTTCTTTATTTTGATCGGATCAAAAAAAACTTTGGGATTGCTAAATCACACATAAGATAAATATAGAAAGCAACAGAACCATCATAGTATTTTTATAACTCCTCCCAAAAGGAATACGAAAGGAAGGGTGGTAAATGGATTATTCAACAATCTGAATCAAATGGATTCTTTTTGTCTCTCTTCTGTTTGTTTGTCTTTTCTTCGACGGAAAGAACAGGAAGAGAAAAGGAAATGCCATTGCAGAGCCGTATGCAATGCAAAAAAATGCCCGTACGGTTGTTCAATTCTATCTTTTTTTTTCTTATTATCCTCAATTATGTGAGATAGAAGAACCTTTCATGATGTTATATCATCAGGGTTATGATTCACCAACCCGCTAGTTCTTTTTATGAAGCACAAGCGGGGGAATTTATCCTGGAAGCGGAAGAACTATTGAAACTTCGCGAAACCCTCACAAAGGTTTACGTACAAAGAACAGGAAACCCTTTATGGATTATATCCGAAGACATGGAAAGAGATGTTTTTATGTCAGCAACGGAAGCCCAAGCTCATGGCATTGTTGATCTTGTAGCGGTCGAAAATACTGGCGATTTTTCGTAAAGCCATGAATTTAAAACCATAATTTAAATTTTTCATGATTTGATATCAAATATTTTACCGCGGTAAAATATTCATTCAATTAAATAGAAATAATTCAGAATCATCAGGTTAAGATCGATCTAAACCAGCCCATTCAAATTTCATAATATATAGATTAAACATGCCAACTATTAAACAACTTATTAGAAAGACAAGACAGCCAATCAGAAATGTTACCAAATCTCCCGCTCTTCGAGGATGCCCTCAGCGTCGAGGAACATGTACTAGGGTGTATGTGCGACTCGTTCAAATCATGAGCTCGAACAAAGAAAACGAGACAATTTTTCCAGTATCAATGAATAGAATAGATAGAGTAGAAAAAGGCTACTGACTTTACTTACTATCTAAACAAAAATGAGGATTCCTCCATTGTGTATGGAATTTATGGTTTCCATTGGTGCAAATCCAATCGTCTCGATTTGGGATGAGAAGCAATTCCCCGTTGGTAGCAAATCAAATAGTTATCCACTAAGCTGGGGAAATCGCACTTAAGAAGCAGAAAGATTATGCTCCTATTCTTGAAATAACGGACTAACAGGGTCAGCTACCTAGCCAACTTTCATAATTAAATGCCGTCACTGTATGGATAGCTCTTATTGTGAAAAGACCTATTATTATATAATTCATGGGTAGAGCCAAAGAGTGTGAACTGTACAAGTTACCAATAACATTGATTAAATGAAGAAAGGGGCTCCGGTGTATAGAGAGGACCTCACCGTTTAAGAAGTAACCATAGAAACGATGGAACCCACTATTTATTTTATATTTATTTTTTATTTAGTTTAGTATCGGTGGAATTTCTTATTTCCAGATGAAATGATGAAATACCTGAGATAAAAAATCGTGGTTGGGAAGGTTATAGCAGCAAAAGCCATTGGAATTTCTATTTTATATATTGGAATAATCCGTTTTGTTATTAATAAACTCAGAGAAGGGAAAAGAATGACTGAAAGAACAGAAATCAATTAGTTATTCAGCAAAGTTTAATTTGATTCAATGACCAGAGTTAGACGAGGATATATAGCTCGGAGACGTCGAACAAAAATTCGTTTATTTGCATCAACTTTTCGAGGGGCTCATTCAAGACTTACTCGAACTATTACTCAACAAAAACTGAAAGCCCTGGTTTCCGCGCATCGAGATAGAGGAAGGAAAAAGAGAGATTTTCGTAGTTTATGGATCACTCGTATAAATGCGGTAACTCGTGAGAATGAATTATCCTATAGTTATAGTCGATTAATACATGATCTATACAAGAGGCAATTACTTCTTAATCGTAAAATACTTGCGCAAATAGCTATATCAAATAAAAATTGTCTTTATATTATTTCCAATAAAATAAGATAAAAAAGATTCTAAAGTAATATAAATAAATTATTAAAAAAAAAAAAATTCCCCGGAGAATGAACTCCGGGAAGATCTAATAAAAATAAACTAAAAATTAAGATAAATAAGTAGTAGGAATGAAGGAACATGTTTTCATGAAAAAAAATTTCTTTCTTCTTTTCCCATTTTTTCCAACAATTTGTATTGTACGCTTTTTTCGAACAAAACATCAATCTTAAGTTCCGATTGAAGTTTTGAATCCATTTAGAAATTTTAAGAATATAGTATACCTATTTATTTCTGGTTTTAAGACCAGTATTTCTAGGAATCGACTCTGCTCTCTCAAATTGTTTCTCATTATTAAGAAAAGGTAACAAAGATAAAATACGAGCTTGTTTTATAGCAATAGTAATTAATCGTTGTTGTTTCAAGGTCAATCTATTTACTCGTCTAGATAAAATTTTGCCTTGTTCACTAATAAATCGATTAATTAAACTCATGTTTCTATAATCGATTCGATCCCCCGATCCTATTGGGGGCAAACGCCTACGAAAAGATCGCTTAGATTTATGAAAAGGTTGCTTGGATTTATCCATGGTTTATTCCTTATTCATAAAATCCTATTTCTGTCCGATCAGAAAGAAATGAAAAAATAGGATTTTATTTGTATTTATTTTATTTGTATATATATTATATACATATATATGTTATTATATTCTTCTTACTTCTTCAATTACTCCTTGAAGGGATTGCTTACACGTTCCGTTCAATCTATTTCTTTATTTCCCCATGAATTGTATGCTTGTAACAATAACGACAAAATTTTCGCAATTCTAATCGACTGGGCGTATTGTGTCGATTCTTTTGAGTAATATATCTGGAAATGCCCGGTAATTCCTTATTGCCACCCTTTCGAGTACAACTAGTACATTCCAAAATAACTCGTCCTCTAATATCTTTACCCTTCGCCAT